CATAGATCCTTTACTCATACTCATTCAATTGGAAGAGTTAATCCAATTCAAAAAAATTATGCTTCGCGACTCCATATCCATAATCCAATCTTTTTTATTCAATTTCTAATTGGCCTTTGGATACAAATCGTGAGAATGTATATTCTTCCTCAAATATGCTATTGAGAGGTAAAGGATTAAACCTTTTTAAGAAATAAAGTTTTTGATCGGAATATGAAAAAAACTGAAAGACCCCTTAACTATTTAAGTTTTTGATAGAACGAATCACACTTTTACCACTAAACTATACCCGCTACATATTTATTATTGTATATGAATGGACCATTTGTCGAACAAAAGAGTGAGGCGTAATCAAGATAGCACCAGAATCATGAAAATTCTAGCGTTGACGCTTCGTCCCGCCGGGGACTTAAATAGGCGAAGAGCAGAAAGCTTACTTAAATAACATAAAAAAAAGTTATAGTTATATTATACTTTTCTTTTCGTTTGATACGAAGTCATTACTGACAGTCCCGGTCTGAAAGAATCATTGAAGCTGGATCATAGAAAGGATGAAATCTGCATACATGGTTCCTTTTTTTTTCAACTTCTCTTTCAACTGCCAGAGCCAGATCTTACTTATGAATTAAGAATTCGGGTCAATTGGATCTCAATTGTTCAAATAAAGCTTGTCTCTTGAACAAATAAATGAGTTATATTATAACTATGTTTATAAATATGTGTGTTTAATATTTGATATTTTTTTTTTATTTTTCATTTTAATATTTTTTATTGTTTAATATATGTACATATATATGTACATAATAAAAAAATATATATGTTTTTTATTCCAGTTTATTTTTCCAGTAAGTAATAAATTGATAAAAAGAAAATAAAAAAAAATATATTAATTTCATATTATTAATATGAATTTAATAATATTAATATTAAGTAATAATATTAAGATTAAGTATTAATATAATATTAAGTATTAATAATAAGAAATGACACTTCAACAAGTATTTTTGATTGATATCAAATCATTATTAAATCATTTTATCTATGGAAATACTGGCCTGGCCCGGCCAGTACTTAAACCAAGCCGGGGGAATAAACCTTTCGTACAAAATAAAAGAAGTAGGGTATTTTCTATTGGGGATATCCGTTTCGAATCATTATCTAAATTGAATTCCTGATCAAATTTCTTCTTAAAATTTCTTCTTACTATATATATATATATATTTATCCTATATATATATATATTACTTTATTGTTCTTTTTATATATCTTTATTTTATATATCTTTATCTTATATCTTTTTTTATATAATCTTATATCTTTTTTTATATATCTTTATTCTTTTTTTCTTTATAATATAAAATTTTTATTTATTTATTATAAATATATATATATATATTTATTTATAATTATAATAAATAAAGAATATAATTTAATAGAATATAAATAAAAGAATATATATATATAAAAAAAAAAAAATAGATAAATAAAAAAGGAAAACGAAGGTTTTTATCAATCTTTACTTCATGTGTCACATCACATAAAAAATTTTCCATTTTTAAATGGGGATGGGGAGAGATGGCTGAGTGGACTAAAGCGGCGGATTGCTAATCCGTTGTACGAGTTATTCGTACCGAGGGTTCGAATCCCTCTCTCTCCGCTTCTTCTGATTACTTGAGACTTTCGAATTCGAAGGAATTTCGATCCCTTGATTTTATCATAGGTAAATGTATGGAATACATAAAATCATAAGAAAAAAAAATTTAGAAAAAGCAGGAAAAACTAAAAATATCTTTTTTTTATTCCTCACGTCCAGGATTACGCCCTGGATCATTAGATAAAAATCCGAAGATGAAGAGAGAAATAAAGAATATCACTACTGTATAAACGAATAGTTTGAGAGTAAGCATTACACAATCTCCAAGATCTTTTTTTTTTTTGAAAAAGGGAATAGATTACTTATTTTTTACCACATACACTATTTTGTTTTGACATGACACCCCCAAAAAAATGAAGTGTTTTTTGAAAAGAAAGTCATTTTCACGAATTTCTTTGGAATAAGATTTTGATTCCTTCGTTATCAAAAATTTCTTGTCATATGATTAGGTATTGTAGGCAACCTAATAAAATCTTTGCTCACTGTAAGGTCAGAACGAGGAAATAAGCTGATCAAAATTCATCGCCGCGGTTATTCAATATACAAAAATTTCTATTTTTGAATCGAGGGTTCATAATGTAAGACTTATCTGGTCTTATCAATTTTTCGAATTTTTATTTATCGAATAAATCATGAATTTAGCAGAGTATTAAATCATCGAAAACTTACAGCAGCTTGCCAAACAAAGGCTAAGAGAAAAAAAAGTACAGGTATGACAGGCATAACATCTACGATTGGATTTAAAAAGGCATAAGCTTCGGGCAATTTGGCGAAGAAAAAACTACTCGAATAAAAGACAGAATTAAGACAGATGCAGATTAAACTAAAGATATTAAGCATAACAAAATTTCGTTCTTTTAGATTAGATAATTTTATTCTGATTGAGTTTTTTTTATAAGGGAAAAAAAAGACAAGTCAAAAAATCTTTCTTTTTCTTCGAACTCTCCCAAATAAAAATCCTTCCTTCCATTCTCAAATGAGAATACAAGGAATTCCATTTTCATACAATATCTTAACTGAATTCTATGTAATGATCAATGAATTTTTTTTATTCTATATCTACATGTGTTGAATCCTAGCAACAATATATTCCCAATGTATTTATTGGGTTGGGATTGACGGATAACCAATACCAATATTAATGTTTATTAGTGTCGAATAGAAATAGAAATTCGAAATGGGGCGTGGCCAAGCGGTAAGGCAGCGGGTTTTGGTCCCGTTACTCGGAGGTTCGAATCCTTCCGTCCCAGATCGTTTCCATCAGAAACGAAAGATGGGATTACATTGTATCCCACATGAAACATAAAATTGTTAACGAGAACAATCTTTTGTTCTGAATTCTAAGAATGATTCTTAGAATCATATTTTTTCTTTCATTTGGTTTCTCACAAACGTAATCAAGTGTCAAATGTGGGTGGAAATAAATATCTTTTTTTTTTTGAATTCAAAAAAGAAATTCTGGGTTTATCATTCACATTCAGGATATGCTCGTACTACTCAATATTCATTTTAAAGTTAGTTATTTATGGAAACTTTATGTTCCATATCTATGAAATGTCAATTCTCACATGAAGCATTCTGAATCGAAATGTGAATGAAAGAAAGGCCTCTTTATTCCCTTACCAAGGGTAAAAAGCCTAAAGTAAATAAATGGGGTATCCCAATTCCACAGTCTATGTGGAGACTAAAGAATAGGGAGTTTTTGGTACTAATTTCATCACTGGTTTTAAAACTTCTAAAGCTGGTGTGGGAAAAAAATAGTAAAAACGAATTGATCTGGACCCCATTTTTTTGTATTTTATCTGGTTCATCTTATATCTTATCCGGTTCAAATGAATAATTGTAAATCAATGTAATGTAGCGATTGGGGGAAATTCGTATATTGCATCTACTTGACTTTATGGAATTGATGGAAAAGAAAAATTCTTGAACCTGAAGTAAAACAAAATCTGTTCTGTATTGTATAAAATAAAAAAGTTTTATTAATAATTGATTTTTTTCCGGGATTGCAAATCTATTAATATTAAAGGTTCCTCTTTTGAGGTTTATAGTTTATTTGTTCGAGAAAAATGGATCCTTCATGATTGATCGTCCCGAACAATCTTTTTAAGATGTAAATAAGTCTTAAGCAAACTTATTTATTCGTCTTTTTTAGAAAAATGTTTCATTCATATGATAGAATATAGAGTTAAATAAATTGGATCCTTGCTGATCCTTCCCCGGATAAATACTTATCTATCCATAGATAGATAGAAAGTATGTACTATTATATACCGGTATACACACACCGGTTGAGCCAATGACTATTCATGATTCCATATTGAATCAATTACATACCGGTTTGAAATAAAATTAGAGGAATGTTATGGTAAAACTTCGTTTGAAACGATGTGGTAGAAAGCAACGTGCGACTTGAAGGACATGATCGGCTGTGGATTCTTACATCCACCATTTTCTATAGGAATGAAGATGTTCTTGGCTCGACATAGTTTGTTCTGCTCTGTTAGGAACCTAATTTGTGTTAGGTTGTAAGTAAATAGTACATGATGGAGCTCGAGCAGAAAGGATTGATTCGTTTATCAGGGGGAAGAATCTAGGGTTAGTAACTATCAATAAGTTAGACCAACTTTGTAAGTATATCCTCATTATATAAATCGAAAGGTTCAAAAAATCGAAAAATCAAAGAAGTTTGAAAAAAAAAAAAGTAAAATTTTTCAGAATTGGTAAAACTATTTCGATCAAAAGTGTATCACAAGGGAATCCACCATTCATATTCTATTTATATAGTATAGAAAAAAATAACAAAAAACAAAAAGGTATGTTGCTGCTCTTTTGAAAGGAGTAAGGATCACCGAAGTAATGTCTAAACCCAATGATTTCACAAAGCAAAGATAAAGGATTCCGGAACAAGTAAACACTATTTTCAATTGTCTCAACAATTGAATCAGAATGAGGAATAAAAATAGATTCGAGATGAGACAAACAAAAGAGGTTAGAGACGGCTCAATAAATGTCTAAGGGTTTCCCTTCGAACTCTGTCAGAATTACCCAACTTGAGTTATGAGTACGAATGAGATTTCTTTTTTTCTGTAAGGAAGAATAAAAAAACGACTCAAATCATAATCTAATTCATGATTTTATGGATCCATTTGCCATTATATACATATACAGAAATTTAGAATCCTTTTTTCTCGAGCCGTATGAGGAGAAAACCTCCCATACGTTTCTAGGGAGGGCATTGTTTATTTACATCTATTCCAATGAGCCATCTACCGAATCGTTGCAATTGATGTTCGATCCCGAAGAGAAGGAAGAGATCTTAGAAAAGTAGGTTTTTACGATCCGATAAAGAATCAAACTTATTTAAATGTTCCTGTTATTCTATATTTCCTTGAAAAAGGTGCTCAACCTACGGGAACTGTTTGTGATATTTTAAGGAAGGCAGAATTATTTCAAGAAAGAACTTCGATTCGAGTTAATTAAAGTAAAAAAACAAAAAATTAATAAATAAAAAAGGGGGGGGGTAACTAAGTATCTATCTTTGTGTAATTATTTACACACAATTTGCCTTTTTCTTGCTGTATTCATACTTAATTTACTTTTTTTCTTGTTTTGTTTGTTGCGGGAATCCACCAACAAACAAGGGGTTAATCTTGCTTATTGTACCTCTATTGATTGAATAAACCCGAGATTTTTTCTTTACTTTACCTCTTTCGTATTTTTTTTCATCCAAATTTCTTATTTATGTTTATGTTGTGCCAATCCAACACAAGTCCTTATTTGATTTACTTAAATTTGTTTTCTTAACATTGGATTCATATTGACAATGGTGCATCGAAGAAATATAATTTGATCGTAGATAAATAGATCCGTTTATCTCCACCCCATATTGGTTTTTTCTTTCCTTCACTTCAGTCAAATGATGGGTTTGCCCTGCCGGATTTACTGGCATACAAGATGTATTTTCTTAACGAAAAAGAAAAGAAAATTGATAAATAAAATGGCGGTTTGTCACAATTTTGACATCTCTATTGGGAATCTGTTGTTGTTTAATCCGATCTGTCTATTTTGGTATTTTGGTGTTTTTAATTGATCAACAAAAACAAATCTTTCTTTTCGATTTGTTCTAGTTCAATGTTTTGACGGGGTCGTGCAGTGCAATTCAATTGATTTTTTTATTTTGACCGTATTTACATATATATCCTATTTATTTTATTTTTATTCGGGTTGCTAACTCAACGGTAGAGTACTCGGCTTTTAAGTGCGACTATGATCTTTTACACATTTGGATGAAGCAAGAGATTCGTCCAGACTATTGGTAGAGTCTATAAGACCACGACTGATCCTCAAAGGTAATGAATGGAAAAAACAGCATGTCGTAATAAAATATTATTATTTTCTTATTTAATTTATTATTTAATTAAATATTATTTAATTAAAGTAGAACTTTGAGTTTATCCTTACCGGATCGTTACAATTTTTTTTTTTTCTTTTTGGAAGTGAAAAAAAAAATTCACATTTACAGTTGGGTCTAGTGAATAAATGGATAGAGCCCTATGGCTCTAATTCTGGTGAAATAAAAAGCAACGAGCTTTTGTTCTTAATTTGAATGATTACCCGATCTAATTAGACGTTAAAGATAGATTAGTGCCTGATGCGGGAAAGGGTGGGTTCTTCTGTGAGTGGACCATTGATTTTCTTTCTTTTTTTTTTTTTAATGAATCCTAATTATTCTTTATTATGGATTGGAGACGGATGTGTAGAAGAAACAGTATACTGATAAAGAGAATTTATTCCAAAGTCAAAAGAGCGATCGAGTTGCAAAAATAAAGGATTTTTTACCCTCTTGTAATTATAACGAACATAAACCAATTGGATAGAAAAGGAGAGGAAAAAGATCTGTTGATTGGACTCCCCTGTTTCCTTTGTTTGCGGGATATATATATTTTTCTTACTGTAATTATATACATAATACATATCCTGTTCTGACCATATTGCACTATGTATTATTTGATAACCCCAAAAATGAAATGGGTCCCGCCTCTGGTTCAAGTAGAAATGTAAATGTAAATGGAAGAATTACAAGGATATTTAGAAAAAGATAGATCTCGGCAACAACACTTTCTATATCCGCTTCTCTTTAAGGAGTATATTTACACATTTGCTCATGATCGTGGTTTAAATGGTTCGATTTTTTACGAATCCACGGAAATTTTTGGTTATGACAATAAATCTAGTTCAGTACTTGTGAAACGTTCAATTATTCGAATGTATCAACAGAATTATTTGATTTATTCGGTTAATGATTCTAAGCAAAATCGATTCGTTGGGCACAACAATTATTTTTATTTTCATTTTTATTCTCAGATGATATTGGAAGGTTTTGCAGTCATTGTGGAAATTCCATTCTTGCTGCGATTAGTATCTTCCCTCGAAGAAAAAAAAATACCAAAATCTCAAAATTTGAATTTACGATCTATTCATTCAATATTTCCCTTTTTGGAGGACAAATTATCGCATTTAAATTATGTGTCAGATATACTAATACCTTATCCCATCCATCTGAAAATCTCGGTTCAAATCCTTCAATTCTGGATCCAAGATGTTCCTTCTTTACATTTATTGCGATTCTTTCTTCACGAATATCATAATTGGAATAGTCTTATTACTCCGAATAATTCTATTTTTCCTTTTTCACTTTTTTCAAAAGAAAATAAAAGACTATTTCGGTTCCCATATAATTCTTATGTATCTGAATGCGAATTTGTATTAGTTTTTCTTCGTAAACAATCTTCTTATTTACGATTAACATCTTCTGGAGCTTTTCTTGAGCGAACACATTTCTA